ATGGCTGTTCCAAAAAACGTGACGATTGGAATATTGTACGGATTTTTATCAACTTTATCTCTTGGTCCAAACTTTTTATTCTCTTTAAGAACTTTTCTTTTTATCGGAATCCCAGAAGGCAAAGTCTTTGTTAGTGGATCTTTTGCAGGACAATTTTTAATATATCTATCTATCTATTATGCTCCATTTTACCAAACATTAATAAAACCTCATTTAATGTCTTTAGTAGTTTTGCCTTACTTAGTTTCCCGTTTTTTTGTATATAAAAAAAAACGGGAAATACAAACTGTTTTTTGCTCATTGCAAAAAAACTGTACTTTTTTTATAGATGGATGTCTTATTCAATTGCTTAACCCTGTTATTTTTGGCAATTCGACATTAACAAGACTTATTAATGTTTTTCTTTTTAGATATAGTTCTAATTTTGTTTTTGTTCTTTGTGTTTTTTGTGGCTATGTTGGGAGTAATTTACTTTTGCTTCATTTTATAAAATTGCTATTTATCCGTTTGAACAAAAGTACATATACAAACTATCAAATAAAAAGATTTTGTGGTCTAATTTTTTTTTGTTATATCTATTGTTTCCTAGGATCAGTACGAATACCATGCTCTATCTATCCGTGGCGAACAAATTTCTCTTGGGTAAAAAATGATAACGAACAAACAGATCAAAGTTTAGTATGGGACCTTGAAAAAGGTACATCTTTAGAAAAAAAGAAAGAAGATAGTTTAGTCCAAAAAAATACTTTTTCAAAATGGGAAAAATTATGGCCTTTGGAGTGGCCTGTTTTATTTTTTAATTATCAGAGATGGATACGAAATACATACATAAAACCTGGCGTAAGTTTCTTACCTTTTCTAAAAGACCGAGTATCCCAATACTTTTTTGGTCACTGCTATAGTGACGGTAAAGAAAAGCTTTGTTTTACATTATTACCAACGAAATTTATCTTAGCTAAAAATTTAGAAGATTTTAAAAAAACTTATTCTCATAATGATAAAATATGGACAAATAATTTGAAAAATAGAAAAAATGTTTTATGGAAAGAATTTAGGAATAGAGTAAATAGAATAAATAAAGCCGAAACTCTAGCGAGAGAAGAAAACCAAAAAAGATATACAGTTACAGTTAAGCCAATTCGAGTCTATGATTGGGCTTTAACTTTTCAACCAACTATGATCAAATTCGTTCTCCAACGTGTATACCAACTGATAAAAAAAAAAACTATACTTTGGCCTAAAAAAAGAAAAATATGGATCCAGGAACGCGCGGGAAGTACAAAGAAAGAAGCATTGGAAAAAAAAATACAATTAACACTCTCTCGAGGAGAAACTTTTCAACAATTTGAAGATCCTTTACTTTGTAAATCATCTCGTTTGTTAATGAAATATTATAAACTAGTAGAAAAATTATCGATGACAAGATGGAAAGCATTTGGGAAAGTATATAACGAGGAAAGAAAAAAGCGAAAAGAAGAAAGAGCAATAGAAATTTTATGGAATAAATTAGAAAAAAGATTGAAGAAAAAAGAACTACAGGAAAAAGAGTATAAAAATGTTTACGAAATACAAAAAGGAAGGGATTCAATTACTTTCGAAATGTTTCCTGAAGAAGAAGAAATCACACCTGAAGAAAGACTTCTTCTTGCTATGGGACGAATAAAAGAAAAATTAGATTTTTATGATACAGTAAAAACTCGTTTTATTCTTCGGTTTGAAAAAACTGAACAAGACTTAATTGAACAAATTATTGTTGAAGAACAACAAAAAAAAGAACAGATGATAAAAAGTAGAACATTTTTTGATCTGTTAGATTTTTCTGATTATCAAAAGAGAAAAAATTTGCAAAACTCATATGTATATTACATAAAAAAGTCAAAAAATATAGTTTTTCATAGCTATTTTTATGGTATTAAAAATATTTGTAGTTCTTCGCTTCAAAAAGAGAACGAATATATTAAGCTTATTTTTATGGACTCAAAAAAAGAAAACGAGAAAATGCCTTGGAACTACTTTTCTTTCGATCATGTTCGTTCAATATTTCCTAATATTGAATCTTTTTCGCAATGGAAATATTTCAATTGTAAAGATCCTTTTTTTGAAAACAAAAAGAAAGAAAAAAATATAGTAATAAAAACTATATCACAAATAAATCGTAATAAGGTTTACACATATTTTATGTTCAAGCTTCTTTATAAACAAATTAATGATAGAAACTTTCCCTATAAAAACATTATCAATTTGTTTTTAGTTTTGAAAGATAAAAATAGGCATTTAGTTTTTATCTATTTTGAAAAATTAGAATCGAAAATAATTGAGGAAGAAAAACTCAAAGAAACAAATAAAAGTAAAGACATAGAACTTAATTCTATACAAAACAAAGAGATGAACTTGTCTACCCCTTCTTTTCAAAAAATTGAAGAAAGTGAAGTTCGAAAAGAACTACCTCAATGGGAATCTGATTTGATTCAAGATTTTTTATACGAAGAACAAACAAATAAATCAGATTTTCGCGCAGCTCCTTTAAAAAACGTAGGATATTATGAAGACGAATATGGCGATGATACAGAATTATTTGTCAGAGCTAAACATGCTTCGTGTAATAATCGTTTATACATGTTTAAAGGAAGCATAAGATCTCGAAAAGGAAGATCTATTAAACCTTTTCGTCTGAATTTTAGATCTTTAAAAAAACAAATACATTCTCCTGTGGTTTGTAGAATGAAAAACAAGTCCTATATAAATAGAAAGATAGACTTTCAGATAATTTTGGTTTCGATTCTAAATTTCCGTATTAGAAGTTTATGTAAAATGGTTGTTCAAGTCTTTTTAAAAATAAATAATAAGTTTATTCAAAGATTGAATCCATCAGCTATGGATAAACAATCAAAAATAGTGAAAAACCTAAGAATATCCGTGTATAAAAAAAAATACTATGCAAATTTAGCTAAATTGGATCATCATGTGTTTCATAGAATTAGGGGACCTTTATTAATAGCTCAAGCTTTCTTGAGAAGAAAACTAGTATTACCTTTATTGATTGGTATTAAAAATATCGGTCGCATTTTATTATTACAAGTTCCAGAATTTCAAGAAGACTGGGAAGAACTTTCTCAGGAAATTTATATAAATTGTACCTTTGACGGTATAGAATTTTCTGAAGAAAGCCGTCCAGGCAAATGGTGGGAAGATGGTTTTCAAATCAAAATTTTGAATCCTTTTCGTTTAAAACCTTGGCATAAACCGTTGGATACCAGTCATAGAGTTAAACCTACCTATATGTCGATAGGAGGATATGAAGTTTATACCCCTTATGGTAATAAGGTACGAACACTCGGTTTTTGGCAACCGCTTTTAGTAGAAATAAAGAAGAAACTTTCGGAACTTTCAGTAGATTTTAGTTTAACCTTTCCGTTTTTTAAAGAAGAAAACTTCTTCTCGAATATAAAAAGAGTTCAAGATCAAATTAAAAGTGTTTACTCGAAAGAAACAAATATCCATTCTCAAAAAATATTAAATCAAAATTGGTCTAAGAACAAGAACGAATGTTTTTCAGAAAAAAATATCCAAAAATCGAGTCATCTAGATCATGATACTTGGATAATTCAAATAAAAAATAGTCTCAATTGTTTAAAAGAAGACATTCAAAAAAAATATCATGAATCATATGCTATACAAAACGAAATAGATAATTTTAGAAGAAAAATAATTAATAAAAATAAGCAATTAGAGCAATCATCTTTGACGGGAAACTCAAAAAAAAACAACATTTCAAAAAATGGGCCACTAATCAAAAATTGGTTCTTTTTTTTGCAAAAATTTGATCAAATTTTTGATATTTATAAAGATGTTTTTTTTTATTTTTTGAAAAATCTTATTTATTTATCTAGGATTTATTTCACAAGACCTCTGATAATAATTTTTAAACGAATATTTTTTTTCAATAGAAAGCAAGTAGTAAACCTTTTTTGTCTTACTCATGATAAGAGACTTTCTCAAGCATATGTTTTCCACGATATATGGCGTTGTGTAACAAAAGATAAATCTATTTTAACACAGTTTTTTGAAACAACGACTTCGTCGTATCCATTCATTAAAAAAAACATAAAAAAATTTTTATTTGATCCAAAAAGCGGATATAAAGAACCTCAACAATATAAGAAAAAGAATTGGAAACATTGGATAAATTGTTATGATCGTTACGATTTAAATTCAGAATTCTTATGGTCTTATATAGAACCTAATTTATGGAGAAGTAAGGTTAGTCAACAATGGAAAATAAAAAAGAAAAATTTCAAAGAAGACCAAATAGAAAAAAATGCTTTGATTCTTACATCTTACAAAAAAAAAATTCTGTTTAAGTTAAATAAACGTTATAGATTGAATCTTTTAGCATATGATTATCTTGATTTCAATAAAAAAGAGATTTCTAGGTTTTTTTTAGAAAAAAAAAGAATTGGGTTGTATTCACCAAAAGAATCTTTTTCTGATTCTATCTTAAATTATAAGATGAGTTTTCAAGACACTGAAGAATTTTTAAATGAATTATCAAACAAAATCAATAATGAATTATTCACACATTTCGAAGGAATTCTGAAATTTCATTTTATTTCCGAAACAAAAACAGAACAAGAAAAACGAGAGTTTGAGATATTTTTTATAAGATATTGGATTTTTTGTAGACGAAAAAGATGCCGTTTCTGGGAAGTATGCAATAATATGCCGTCAATACAGCTACTGAGTAAAAAAAAAAAATTGTTATCAACACAGGAACGAGTGTATTTTGAATTCATAAAACTACAGAAACGTGCCTTTTTCATTCAAAAATGGAGACAAGAACAAGCAAAAAAAAAAAAATTAATACAAAAAAAAAGACTTCTAAAGAAAGCAGAAAAGGATGGTATAGATGTAAAAAAGAAAAAAGAAAGTATACACAAAGAACTAGAAATTTTGGCAGCACAACAAAAACGATTAACAAAACAAGAAAAAAAAAGAAAATTGTTAAAAAAAAGGTTTGGTTATAAATGTGCCGAAATATCTACAATAAGACAAAATTGGATCGAAAGTAAAGCAGAGCAAGAAGTATTAGACAAAATAATAGATAAAAAAATCGAAAAACGAAAGTATCTTGCATCTTATTTTTGTTCCAAAAAGAAAAAACAAGCGAAAGAACCTAAAAAAAACGAGAAAAAAAAAGAAATTAAAGAGGAAACAACATTAAATATAAGTAATACGTTAGAAAAACAAGCAATACTTGAGGAAAATTTAATAGAAAAAAAGAAAAAAATTACAAATAACGAGTATAGACACCGAGAACAACATTTACAGAAGTTATTAGATTTAATTGATGATCAAAAAGATGATGATTTCATAAATGAAGAGCGTGATGATGACATGTACAGATTATTTGCTAAAACTTTACACAAAGAAATTTTGTATTGGAAAAGTATGAAAATATCTTATACCAATTTGATTAAACAATTTTCCATTTTACGAAAAATGGCAAATGATCCCAAAAGAATAAAAGTTTTTGTTAATATATATTTTCAAGATATGCCTATTGAATTTTTCTTATTTACACATGATATGAAAAAATTAGATTTTCGTAATAAAGATATAAAAAATATAATACTAAAAAGAGTAATCAAACCTGTTTCACAATTACCTATGGAAAAAGTTTTAAGACGAAGACTTATTAATATTTCATTTTTATTTCCTAAAGAAAATTTAGAGAAACAAGTGACTGAATCTTTTTTGAAACTTAACAATTTCTTTCTTGAAGATATTTTTCTTCCAAAACGTCGTAGGGAATTTCGTATATTAAATCGTTTGAATTGTAAAAAACCGAAAAAAAAAAAAAACGTTGAAGATAATTTTCATTTTAATCAAAAAATTACTAAAAATATATATTTAGAGTCGAAAATAAAAATGAAACAAACTCTTTGGCCTAGTTATCGTCTAGAGGATCTTCTTTGCATGAATAGATATTGGTTTAATACGGCTGATGGAAGTCGTAATTCTATTTGGAGAATACGTATCTTTTGTTTATTTTAAAAAGTTGTAATTCTATTTTTAGAGTATTTTTTGCTTGACAAAAAAGTGTTATATTCAATATATTGATTGATAAAAGAAAAGGTAAAAACTTATATTTGAGTTGTTTTTATATAACAATTTGCTTTGAACTGTTCTTTTTCTATTTCTTTTTTTATTGTTTTGGATACTAAAATGTCTAGTATCCAAACATACTATCTCCCTCCCCCTTTTTTGTGTTTATTAAATTAGATCAGAGCAACAGGAGTCGAACCTGCGACTTAAACACTCCGTGATATCAACGACCATCTAGATCAGGCTCCGTTTATTTTTTAATGAATCTATATCTAATTGGATATTTTTGTATTTTTATAATAAAAACAATTTTTCAATAGTTTTCTATTTATTTCTATTTAATATAGAAATAAGCCGCCATGGTGAAATAGGTAGACACGCTGCTCTTAGGAAGCAGTGCTTGAGCTTCTCGGTTCGAGTCCGAGTGGCGGCAAAACCTACTATTTAGTTCAACAGTTTAAATATGTTAGTTTTTTTTAGTTAAGGAGGACCTATGTTATTTGTAACTTTAGAACAAATATTCAATCAATTCTATTTTTCTCTAATTTTAGTAATTGCTTTTATTTTTGGGGGAATCTTTTTTTACCCAGTAAAAGAACTAAGAATTTCTGGGAAAAGAGGCTTAATTTTTACTTTTTTTTGTTTAACGATAGTATTAATAATTCGTTGGTTTTCCTCAAGACATTTACCATTAAGTAATTTATATGAATCTTTAATATTTATCTCATGGAATTCATGTTTGATCCAGATTATTCTGGAAGTTTTAAATCCTAATATTCGTTGGTTGGGTACAATTACAACACCAAGCGCTATGTTTACTCACGGGTTTGCTACTTTAGTTCTTCCTAAAGAAATGCAACAACCCGAAACGGTAGTACCTTCTTTACAAACTCATTGGTTAATGATGCATGTCATTATAATATTACTTGCATATATAATTCTTTTATGCGGATCTTTAGCTTCTATTGCTCTCTTAATTTTGAGTTCAAAGGAAAAATTTTCTTTATCTCTTTTTTTATGTTCAAATATTAGTGTAGAAAAAAAAGAGAAAAGTTATTTTCCTTTTTTAGTAGAAAATTTCCGTAAACTTCAACTAATTCAACAATTAGATCAATTGGGTTATTATACACTATTTATCGGTTTTATCCTTTTAACTATAGGTATTCTTTCAGGAGCAGTATGGGCTAACGAAGCTTGGGGATCTTATTGGAATTGGGACCCAAAAGAAATTTGGGCGTTAATAACATGGCTAATTTTTGCAATCTATATTCATATAAGATTGAATAAAGGGTGGAAAGGTAAAAAACCAGCACTTGTAGCTTCTATTGGATTTTTGTTTGTTTGGATATGCTATTTTGGTGTCAATCTTTTAGGGATAGGTTTTCATAGTTATGGATGGTTCATTTATAATGGTTAATTGAAAAAGAAAGTAATCCAAGGTGAAAAAACATCTTTTTACATAGATGTTTTTTTCACCTTGGATAAACAAACTTTTTAAAGACTGTTTCTTTATAAGTTTTTACTTAATAAGCTAGTCCCATACTACGAGTGGTTTCGTTTTTTAAATAAACACGTACACTTAAAAAATCTGTTGGACAAGCAGATTCACATCTTTTACAACCTATGCAATCTTCTGTTCGTGGAGCAGAGGCTATTTGCTTAGCCTTACAACCGGTCCAAGGGACCATTTCTAAAACATCAGTAGGACATGCTCGTACACATTGCGTACAACCAATGCATGTATCATAAATTTTGACTGAATGAGCCATTTATTCTCCATATAATATTATATTTTATATAAATAATATTCTATTTTTTTTTAATCATCTTTTAAGAAAATTTTATCTCTTTATTTTTGTTGTTTTAATGACTTGAACCCTTGATATTTTGAATAGATATGATCGATAATCTTAAAATTACTAAGGATTTTTTTGAATTTCAATGCTTTTGCTCGCCAAAGCTTTTTGTTATTCCCAGATTTGCGTTTTTTTGGAACAGCCATTTTTTTGTTTTTTTTAATAGATTTTGTAAAAAATTCCTTATAAATTAAGTTGAAAACTTATGATAAACAAATTAGTTTGGTTTGGAACCAAGTTTCTTTTTATTGTATAAGTAAAGAAGAAGTCGCTTCCGTTTGATCAAAAGTTTCCGCAGACTCCTTTGGGAGGAATAGTCTTTTTTATGTGTCCCGAGGTGTCTACTGAGTTTTTGAACTCGATTGGTGAAAAACCATACTTGAGATTCGATGGATCCTCTCTTTTTCTCAGGAATGGAAGAGAAATGAATGTCAAAAGTATTGATCATAAAAACAAACTTGAATCAAAGGGAAAAGTGGAATAGAATCATTTCCTGTATGTCTCCAAGGATTATGAAATATGTTAGTGTTGACGTTCCGATGGATCTTCTTGTTTGTTAATTCTCACCAGAGTAGCCCGATCTAAGTTTTCTAAATTTTCATTCCGTCTTAGAGGACGGGTAATTAATTCAAGCACGTCTCTTGCATTGGAAAATCCATGAATCTGAGCAAAAGTAAATTCAATGGACCATTTTGTACTAATTCCTCTTGCCTCTAATGGGTTCGCGTGAGCCATTCCCGTGATGGCCAGGTCAGGTTGTAACTCCCGCATACGCCGTATTTGATTGGAATTGTCTGGTTTTTCCACAATTCGTGGTATTGGTATACACTTCTTTCTACAGGAATCACGTAAAAGTGCTAATTCAGCAGCTTGATATCTTTTATCCATATATGGAATGCCTATTTCATAAACGATCATTCCACATCTGATTAATAATCTTGCTAAAGAGACTTCTAGCAAGTTATCTCCCATGAAGAAGACGGATTTTCCCTGTACCAAATCAAGATAATCCTTGCAACTTTGCCAAATCTGTTCTTCTCTTTGCTCTAGACCCTGGGGTTCAATCTCCAAAACAGAACAAATCTTTTCAATCCAAGCCCGTGTCCCGTCCGGTCCAATCGGGAAAGGAGCTACAATTAATTCACAATTGTCCCGTCTTAGTAAAGTGGTTGCTGTACGGCTTAAAAAAGGGTTCACACCACAGACATAAACTCCTTTGCCCAAAGAAGGAAGATCTTTATACTTCTGCGCAGGTAACCAACCCGCTACTTGTATGGATTGCTGTCTTAATTCTATATTCAATTGAGAAGCAACGTTGGAAGGTAAAGATCCAAAAAGAACCAATGGAGGATGCTTTTTATAGTCTTCTACCAAATCGGTTGTTTTCAGAGTGGAATGTTTTCGTTCCCGAGA